TAATGAGTTCTAATATGCAACGTCAAGCAGTTCCGCTTTCTCGGTCCGAGAAGTGCATTGTTGGAACAGGGTTGGAACGCCAAGTGGCTCTAGATTCCGGAGTTCTTGCTATAGCCGAACACGGAGGAAGGGTTGTTTATACCGATACTGAAAAGATCATTTTATCGGAAAACGGGAATACTTTTAGCATTCCATTAGTTATGTATCAACGTTCCAACAAAAATACTTGTATGCATCAAAAACCCCAGGCTCAGCGAGGTAAATGCATTAAAAAGGGACAAATTTTAGCAGATGGTGCTGCTACGGTTGGTGGCGAACTCGCTTTGGGTAAAAATGTATTAGTAGCTTATATGCCCTGGGAGGGTTACAATTTTGAAGATGCGGTACTCGTTAGCGAGCGTTTGGTATATGGAGATATTTATACTTCTTTTCACATACGGAAATATGAAATTCAGACTCATGTGACAAGCCAAGGTCCTGAAAGGATCACTAATGAAATACCGCATCTAGAAGCCCATTTACTTCGAAATTTAGACAAAAACGGAATTGTGGTGTTGGGATCTTGGGTAGAAACGGGCGATATTTTAGTAGGTAAATTAACGCCTCAGATGTCGAAAGAATCCTCGTATGCCCCGGAAGATAGATTATTACGGGCCATACTTGGTATTCAAGTATCTACTTCCAAAGAGACTTGTCTTAAACTACCCATAGGCGGGAGGGGTCGAGTTATTGACATAAGATGGATCCAGAAAAAAGGGGGTTCGAGTTATAATCCAGAAAAGATTAGTGTATATATTTCACAGAAACGCGAAATCAAAGTAGGTGATAAAGTAGCTGGAAGACATGGAAATAAAGGTATCATTTCCAAAATATTGCCTAGACAGGATATGCCATATTTGCAAGATGGAAGACCCATTGATATGGTCTTCAATCCATTAGGAGTACCTTCACGAATGAATGTAGGACAGATATTTGAATGTTCACTCGGGTTAGCGGGGGTTCTACTAGATAGACACTATCGAATAGCACCTTTTGATGAGAGATATGAACAAGAGGCTTCGAGAAAACTAGTGTTTTCTGAATTATATGAAGCCAGCAAGCAAACAGCAAATCCATGGGTATTTGAACCCGAATATCCGGGAAAAAGCAGAATATTTGATGGAAGAACAGGAGATCCTTTTGAACAACCTCTTATAATAGGAAAACCTTATATCTTGAAATTAATTCATCAAGTTGATGATAAAATACACGGACGTTCCAGTGGGCATTATGCACTTGTTACACAACAACCCCTTAGAGGAAGGGCAAAACAAGGGGGGCAGCGGATAGGCGAAATGGAGGTTTGGGCTCTAGAAGGATTTGGTGTTTCTCATATTTTACAAGAGATGCTTACGTATAAGTCTGATCATATCAGAGCTCGCCAAGAAGTACTTGGTACTACGATCATTGGAGGAACAATATCTAAACCCGAGGATGCTCCAGAATCTTTTCGATTACTCGTCCGAGAACTACGATCTTTGGCTCTGGAACTGAATCATTTCCTTGTATCTGAGAAAAACTTCCAGATTAATAAGAAGGAAGTTTAATCGGAATGAATCAGAAGTTTTATTCTATGATCAATCGTTATAAACATCAACAACTCCGAATTGGATTAGTTTCGCCTCAACAAATAAGTGCTTGGGCCAAAAAAATTCTACCTAATGGAGAGATTGTTGGAGAAGTGACAAAACCTTATACTTTTCATTACAAAACCAATAAACCTGAAAAAGACGGATTATTTTGTGAAAGAATTTTTGGTCCTATAAAAAGTGGAATTTGTGCTTGTGGAAATTATCGAGTAATTGGAGATAAAAACGAAGATCAAAAATTTTGTGAACAATGCGGAGTTGAATTTGTTGATTCTCGGATACGAAGATATCAAATGGGCTATATCAAATTGGCATGCCCAGTAACCCATGTGTGGTATTTGAAACGTCTTCCCAGTTATATCGCAAATCTTTTAGATAAACCTCTTAAAGAATTAGAGGGCCTCGTATACTGCGATGTGTGATTTGATTAAAATTTTGATTTTACAGATTCCGAACGAGAAACTGTCATCCCATTTAATCAAATCGGGATGCCCTAGATCTGACATGTCTCTTGTAAAAAGTAAGATGAAGCTCAGAATTATGGGTGTATTTAATACGCCCTAATAAAATGGGAATTGGTCTATGGTCGATTCAGTAACAAGTAACTAGGAATTTTTAGTTATACCTCGTGAAAACCAACTTCTTTCTTTTGTAGAATTAACCTTTTTTTTAGATTAGAAAGAAATTTTATTCAAGTAAGCAAATATGTTATGGTTACAGAAGTCTATACATCGCATATAGGCTTTAAGGGCATCATACTAGAACCGTCGAGGTGGAGTCCAGACCTAAAAGATCGAATGGAACAATACATGTACAAGTAAATTCCTTATGAATTCCAAAGTACTGGGGATTCATCAATCGAAGGGAGGTAG